ATAAATTATACAACACTAAAGTTATATAAGAATCACCCCCCCTTTTTTTATTTTCTTAATTGCGTTTGCTTAGGGCGAAGTTCCTTAAAAGCCTCCGCCTTCCTTAAAATATCCCCAACAGTTCCTGTAGGCTGAGCACCTTTTTCAAGGAAATAGAGAATAGCAGGAACGTTTAAATAAGTTTGATTCTTTATCGGATCATAAAAACCCACTTTCCGAAGAGCTCTTCCCTCTCTTCGGCATCGAACATCAATTGCAACAATTCGATAGACAGCTCATTGGGATAGATGTAGATAAACAATACCCCCCCCCTAGAAACGTATAGGAAGTTTTCTCCTCGTACGGCTCGAGAAAAAATGATTCGAAGTTTTCTCTATATATAGAATTCTACTGAATGGCAAAAAGGTCCATAAAATAAATTAGATTATGATTTCACTCGTTTTTTTCTTCGTCCCTCCTAAAAAAAAAATCATTTGCACTCATAACTCAAGTTGTATAATTCTCAAAAATAGCTCAAAGGAAAATCTTTAGGCAATTTCATTTATTGAGTAGTCTTTAACCCCTTTTTGTTTGTCTCATTGAAAATCTATTTTGATTCTTTATTTTGATCCAATTATTGAGACAATTAAAACGGTGTTTCCTTGTTTCGGGATCCTTTCTCTTTGTTTTAAATCATTGGGTTTAGACATTACTTCGGTGTTTCTCAATCTTTTCAAAATGGTAGCAACATACCCCTTTTGTGATTTCTTTCTACCAAAGAATCATACGAACGGTTGATTCTCGGGTGATACACTTTGGATCAAAAGAGTTTTCTCAATTCCAACAAATTTTCTTTTTTAATTGAAACTTGCTGAAATCGGATCCTTTCGATTTCTATATCGAAGATCTACTTACGAAGTTGTTTCAATTTATTGATTGGCATTAACCCTAGATCTTTGCCCCCGAGAAATGAATTAATACTTTCTACTCGAGCTCCATCATGTACTATGTTTATTTACATTACAACCCAACAAAAAAGAGGGGTTATAGTGCAACAATAGTGCAACAAATGATGTCGAGCCAAGAGCACTTTCATTCCTAATATAAAATGGTGGATAGATATAAGGCTAAGAATCCACACCGGATCGCGTCCTTCAAGTCGCACGTTGCTTTCTACCACATCGTTTCAAACGAAGTTTTACCATAACATTCCTCTAATTTGTAACCCGTATGGAATTGATTCAATTGTGGAATCATGAATAGTCATTGGTTCAGCCGTCCATAGACAGAGTAATCTATCCCTTTTTATTCTATACATAGATGATCCAAATTTTTCTGAAAAATCTGATAAAAAAAAACAAATTAACAGAAATATCTAAGAGAAATGTGGAAATACTAATATAAATAATACGAATAAATGCATTCTTTTTGAATCTTGTATCCTCAAGTGACTCGATAGGCTAGGGCTCGATTTAGATTGACATTGACCCAACCCTAACTTCGTCAAATATCAAAGATTCAACTCCCAAGGAATCAATAAAAATCTTTCTAATTGAAAAAGTTTCCTATTTCTACATTATTATTTGAATAAAGTTTGACAGTAAATACTACATTTGATCATCAAAGAGAAATCTCTCTTTCTTTTCGAATTGATTCATCAATAATTTAAAGCAGATAACTAGATCGAACAAGAAATTCAATTTCTTTTTTTGTGATATAGCTAAAAAAGACTGATGTAAGATAAGAGTTAGGTCCTTTGGATTCTGATTTTATCAATCAGATGGACAAAAAGAGGGTTTTCATATCAGATAGACCGAACAACTGTTACTGTTATGGATTAAAAATTTCCATTTTCACATTGAAGCAATTACAATTCTTTTTCACAAAAATCGAAAGACTGCTATCACTGAAATACAACGAAATCAAACAATACATACATAGAAGCTAAGCATTTCCTCATTTATATGTATTTTCCTATTTTGTTTAACCTGGGGTTAAGTAATCTTTCTGCAATTTTGTCATTCAAGTGGATAAAATGTATGAGTCACCCCGTCTCAATTGTTAGATTAGATAGATTTACAATTATTCATTAAGGCCAAACACCAAATCCCTAAAAAGTTCAAAAAAATACATTGGTTACGTATGTAACTTTATTCTTTGTTAATGTGATTCGAACAGACACGGAGATTCAAATTCATAAATATCTTTGGTTGCTGATTAACGGCCATCTACTCCCCGAATTCAATGGAAATGATGATTCATAAATCTCAAAAAGATCTCTTTTTATGGAATATGAACTAGCTCTTGTCTAGGGACAAAGACAAACAAGTCCAGATTACATCCTTGCTACTATTTATTATTTTACCCTAACGCAACCTTAAGAGATGTAATCTCATTGAGTGAATTTAATTAGTTAGTACCAAGAGACCCCTCTTACTCTTATTTAGAATTCAGGGATCCGCAGAACATTAAGATTAATAATTTGGGATACCTCATTTAAGTTTAAGGGGTAGGGAAAAAGAAATAGGAAAAATAGGCCCCTTCGCATTTTGATTCAAAATAAATCAGTGAAAATTCAATATAGAGATGAGACCTAAGGTTTTTCTAAGTAACTAACTTCCTTCAATATGAGGGGATGGGTATATGATGAAAAGCCCGCCCTACCCCTTTTGAATTCAAACTTTTGTGATCTATGTTACCATCTTACCTGGATCACAAATATATTCAGTTACATTTGCGTGTCATTTGCACTCAATTCCATTCAGTTTGTTGTGAAAAAAAAGATATGATTCTTCTCTGAATTATTAAAATAAAAAAAAAAAAAGAATCACATTCTATGACTAATATTATACCTTTAAACAGAAGGTTGTTTAAAAAGGAATCTTTATTCTGATAGAATGGATACGCTCTGGGACGGAAGGATTCGAACCTCCGAATAGCGGGACCAAAACCCGTTGCCTTACCACTTGGCGACGCCCCATTTTGATTTCTATTCGACACTAATAAAGACTAATATTGGTGTTGCGTATTCGTCAATTCCAGTCCAAATATCTATAGAAAGTCTTTTTCTAGACTAGATTAGATTCTTACTAGGATTTTGACACGTGTAGATATAGAATTCAACTGAATTTATTGATCATTACATATAATTCAATTAAGATATTGTATGAAAGTATGATTTCTTCTATTCTCTTTTGAGAATTGGAGGATTTTTGATTGGGTGGGTTCAAAGAAAAAGAGGGGCTTTTTGTCTACCTTACTTCATTTTTCCTTATTTATATCAATAACTCAACCAAAATGCAATTATCTCCAAGAACAAAATGTCTGTTATGCTTAATATCTTTAGTTTGATCTATATCTGTCTTAATTCTACCCTTTATTCGACTAGTCTTTTCTTCGCCAAATTGCCCGAGGCCTATGCTTTTTTGAATCCTATCGTAGATGTTATGCCAGTCATACCTTTGTTCTTTTTTCTCTTAGCCTTTGTTTGGCAAGCTGCTGTAAGTTTTCGATAAAATCTTTAATACTATCCCAGAAAATTCATGATTTATTCGAGAAAAAAACTCTAACAATTAAGAAGAGCAACTAATACAGTATGAACCTTCGATTCAAACACGGAAAGTCGGGGATAACCTCGAGAAATCAAAACCCAGCTCGACCCATTTCGTCATTCTGACCTTTTTTCCAACGAAAGACCCTAACCCTAGTAGGGTCCCCCCCAATCTTTAATTGGGGGTATGAAATCCATTTTTGGTAATGAGCGACTCTTATTACAAATGACTTTGAATTTCAGAAAATCCTTTTCTATTTTTAGAAATCACTTCATTTCTTGGTGTCAAAATAGGATAGAATCTATTAGAATATTCTAAATATTTAGAATATTCTAGTATAAAAAATGGAGGATCTATTCTCTTTTCTCGTTTTTTCCAAAAAATGATCTTGGAGATTGTGTAATGCTTACTCTTAAACTTTTCGTTTACACAGTAGTGATATTCTTTGTTTCTCTGTTCATCTTTGGATTTCTATCTAATGATCCAGGACGTAATCCTGGACGTGAAGAATAAAAAGGGTTTTCATTTTCCTTGCTTGATTTTATTTCTTAGGATTTTTTTATCTATTCCACATGCTGAACTAGGAAAAGGGGGTTTGCAAAATTTGAAAGATAAATCAATCATCAATGGAAACGGAAAGAGAGGGATTCGAACCCTCGGTACGAATAGCTCGTACAACGGATTAGCAATCCGCCGCTTTAGTCCACTCAGCCATCTCTCCCAATTGAAAAAGGTAATAATTACTATGTTACATTACACATGAAGTAAGGATTGAAAAAAGTCTTTCTTTCTCTTTCTTTATTATATAGATATGTACAACTTTTACCAGCAATTTCATTTAGATATAAGTAAGGGCTCGAAAGATCCAATAGACAAATCTAAAGAAAAATAAAGAAGACCCCGTTGCTTTGATTTTGTGCCTTTTATTCCCATAGCCTGGCCCGGTCAATACCTAGCCGGGCCTTTTTTGTTCCAACGAATCCTAGCTAAAAGCTAAAAGGATTTAGCTGATTTGAATTTGAAAACAAAAATGCTTTCTATTAAAGCAGCAATAAAAAGACGCGGGGCTATTTCCATTCTTTTTATATAAATGGATATAAATTATATAAAAGTCGCATCTCTTATTTGATAATTCCTTCTCCCTTTTTGAGTTACTTGACGACCTTACGGGAATAAAAAAAAATGAAACTATGGGTTGTTAAATAATAATGAATGCATTTTTCTGTTATGATTTCAGTGGTTTTAGCGAGCCATATCTATTAAAACCCCTCCAGCAAAAGAAAAGGTAGAGCTTGTTATTTAGTTATTTAAAAGAGCCCTCCTTTCTTTCCGGAATCTCATTAAATTGAAACCCCCCACGAAAAACATTGACACTCGCATTTTCATGATTCTTTTATGATCCTATCTTTATTACACCAATTCCTCTGTTCGACAAAAAGTTCATTTGTATATAATATTCTATTATAGTTA